CGAAAAAAGTCACAATTTGTCTCTCCCGCCGGGCGTGTGTGCCTACCAACCCAACAAGTTGTTTTAGTTGTTGAAAGGATTCCGGTGAAAAGTGAAGAAGGACAAACAAGCAATAAAAAATTCGAGACGAAACTGCTGGTGGGTAATCTAAACAAATGACGAGGGATTCTTCGAGAAGTTAACAATTAGTCCTCATATTGAATGATTATGAATTATTCAAGGAATAATGGGTTTGAAACATACACGAGGAAGGTTCTGGGAGCAATATCAGTAGTGAATCTCTTATGAACCAAGAGCCGTGTGAAGTGAGAATTTCATGCACGGTTCTGAATGAGCGGAAAGATCGAAAATCTTCTTTTCGACTCTGACTCTCCTACACCAGTCGTTGCTTTTTTCTCTGTTACCTCTAAAGTAGCAGCTCCAGCTTTATTTACGCGACTCTTCGGCCTAATTTTCCCACATCTACCTAATGAGTGGCATATCGTGGTAGGATTATTGGCCACTTCTAGCATGATATTAGGAAATCTAGTTGCCGTTACTCAAATAAGCATGAAACGTATGCTAGCTTATCCCTCTATAAGCCAAATTGGATATATTATGATTGGAGTACTTGCTGCAGACCCGGAGAACGGTTATGCAAGTATGACAACTTATACGTTTATTTATATATTCATGAATCTGGGAACTTTTGCTCGTATCACCCCATTTGGTTTACGAACCGGAACTGATAATATTAGGGATTACGCGGGATTATACATGAAGGATCCTGTTCTAACATTCTCTCCGGTTTTACGTTCACCATCCCTAGGGGGTATCCCTCCACCATCCGGTTTTTTCGGTAAACTCTATCTCCTTTGGCATGGATGGAAGGCTGGTTCGTACCCATCAGTTCTGGTAGCGCTCGTCACAAGTGTCATCTCTATCTACTACTATCTCAAAATAATTAAATTAATGTTCACTGGGAAGAATGGGAGGAGCGATGCATCCACAACTTATATACAAAATTCATTAGTTTCTCCATCAATTTCAATTTCAAAAAGTTCTATTGAAATAGCTATGATCATTCGTGCACTAGCATCAATCCTATCGGGTATATTAATAGATCCCATTATCGGGATCACACGGAATACTTTATTCTAGACTCACTTCAAATTGTGACGCGAACTTTTTTTTTTCAAACGACTTTTATCAAATATCAAAAGCCGGTTCTGCTTCTGCTGTCCCAACTAGTCTGTCTCTACAACTTACGAAATAGTTATATCTTCCTCGGTAATTGATCCTGACATTCTCCTATCTAGCTTGTATCTGTCTTTTCGCACCCGGAATCACTTGCTAGGAAAATGAT